ATTTCATTAGGATTTTTAAACATTGGATATAACCAATGAGATAATAAATCAGATCCAATTTGTCCGTCAGGAAAAGGAGCACCTAAAAAACCAATAAATAAAGTAGGTAATGTTAATACTAATAAAGGAAATAACATTTTATTATCTGATTCTTTTGGAAATATTGCTTTTTTTGCATTTGAGAAAAAAAAGAAATTTTCGTTTTTATTATTATTTTTATTTACATTAAAGTCAGATTTATTTAAAACAAAATTTTTTTTTTTTGAAACAAATTCTAATTTTAAATTATTTGATTTTAAATTTCCCCATATTGATACAGGATAAATAAAAAATACTTTATCTGAATTTGCTCTTAAATGACCTTCAAAAGTTAAAAAATAAATACGAAACATATAAAATGCTGTTAATCCTGCTGTAATCCATGATATGAATCCAAAACCTGAAAAATATAACCAACTATCTGTAATTATTTCATCTTTAGACCAAAAACAAGCAAACGGCGGAATACCACAAAGAGAAAATGTACCTAAAAGAAAAGTTGTTCCTGTAATTGGCATATATTTTCTTAAACCACCCATAAACGCCATATTTTGACATTTATTAGGAGAATATCCAACAATCGATTCCATAGAATGAATAACAGAACCAGAGCCAAGAAATAATAAAGCTTTTGAATAAGCATGTGTAATTAAATGAAATAAGCCAGCTTGATACGAACCAATACCTAAAGCTAACATCATATAACCTAATTGAGACATTGTCGAATAAGCTAACCCTTTTTTAAGATCTTTTTGAGCAAGTGCTATAGTAGCTCCTAATAATGCTGTAATTGCTCCTATCCAAGAAATTATATTCATTATATATGGTAATGCTTGAAAAAGAGGAAATAATCTAGCGATTAAAAAAATACCTGCAGCTACCATAGTTGCAGCATGTATTAAAGCAGAAATTGGAGTGGGTCCTTCCATAGCATCAGGTAACCATACATGCAATGGAAATTGTGCAGATTTAGCAATTGGACCTAAAAACAGAAGAAGAGCACATAAATTAGCAAAATAAAAATTAATTTTATTACTAACAAGTAATTCATTAAATCGTTGAAATAAAGTTTCAAATTCAAAAGAACCTGTCATCCAATAAAAACCCAAAATACCTAGTAATAATCCAAAATCTCCTATACGATTTGTTATAAAAGCTTTTTGACAAGCATTAGCTGCACTCGGTCTAGTAAACCAAAAACCTATTAATAAATAAGAGCACATCCCTACTAATTCCCAAAAAATATAAATTTGTATTAAATTAGGACTGAGTACTAAACCTAGCATTGAAGCTGTGAAAAGACTTAAATATGCAAAAAATCTTACATAACCTTGATCATGAGACATATAACTATCACTATAAATCATAACAAGAACTCCTACAGTAGTAATTAAAACTAACATAATAGAAGTAAGTGGATCAATTAAAACTCCTATTTTAAAATGAATCTGTTTATCAAAAATCCAGGACCATAAATATCTATAAATAGTATTATTATTAACTTGTTGCCATAAAATGTTAAAAGAAAAAATCATAGCTATACTTAATAATAATATGCTAAAAATAGCCCATATATGACGAAGACTTTTAGTTGGTTTTGGAAAAAAAAATAAATTTAATCCTATTAAAATAGAAGCTACAAATGGAAGAAAAGGGACAATCCAAACAAATTGATATATAAATTCCATAAATAAATTTTTTATATAATAAAAAATCTTATTTTTTTTTTATTTCTAGTTTATAATTGACTAGATTAAAAAAAAATAAGATTTAAAAACAAAGAAAAAGTTTCGGATTTCTATCCTGTCTATTAAAATTTTTAATTAAAATTACCTTACAAATTTATTATTATTTTTTTTAATAAATTACTAAATAAGATAAATTAAAAAAAAAATTATTTATTATTATTAAAGTAATAAAATATTATATATAGTTTATGAACTAAGAGATATCCATTTTTTAAATAATATTGTAAATTTATTTTAGACCTGTTTTACAAAATTTAAAATAATTAGAATTCATTATTTTATTTATTAAATTTAATTAATTTTTTTGCAATTTATAATAATTTTTTCATTTACAATAAATTTCATAATGAATAAATACGCTATAATTGAAACCGGAGGTGAACAACTTCGAGTAGAGCCAGGAAGATTTTATGATATTCGTCATTTTGCTTCATTAAAACCAGAATTTTTAAGTTCTAATACTAAAATTTTAATTTATCGAGTATTATTAATTCGTAATGAAGCTACTATTAGTATTGGACAACCATGGTTAAAAAATGCAATAGTAAAAGGAAGAATTTTACATTCTCATATCGAAAATAAAATAACTGTTTATAAAATGAATTCAAAAAAAAAAACAAGACGTAAATTCGGACATCGACAAAATTCAACTCGATTTGTAGTAGATTTTATTAGTTTAGACGGAAAAAATTTATAAGAATAAATATAAAAAAAATTTAAGAATAAAATAAAAAGTAAAAAAATATTTAAAAATCTACAATTAAAAGGAATTTTTGTTTATGGCAGTTCCAAAAAAGCGTACTTCCAAGTCGAAAAAAAAAATTCGTGAAACAATATGGAAAGAAAAAGCAAATCAAGCTAGAATAAAAGCTTTTTCGTTAGCTCAATCTATTTTAACAGGTCGTTCAAAAAGCTTTTATTATACAATAAATGAAAAAAATTCTGAATCAGCACAATAATCTTAATTTTGTAATAAATAAAAAAACACAATAATACAAATATAAAAAATATATCCTAAAACAAAAAAATTTAAATTACCTTTGCATATAATAATTATATTAAATTTTTTTATAAAAAACCAAAATAATATAATACAAATATATTTAATAAAAAATAGATAGTTTCATTTAATTAAAAATAAATGAAACTATCTTAGATATTAAAATAAAAAAAAAATAAATTTAAAAATTAGAAATTTTACAATATTTTTTGGAGCAGCGGGATTTGAACCCGCGAGCTCCACCACTCTAAGAGAATACATTACCAAACTATATTAACTAAATTAAATGATTAAAAGTGATATAAAAATTGCTATTAATTATTTTAATATCTAAAATATTTTTAGATATTTTTTTATTTTATTTAAAATATTGACCTTTTAATAAAAATTATGTTATATTATTTTTGATAAGCCGCCATGGTGAAATTGGTAGACACGCTGCTCTTAGGAAGCAGTGCTAACGCATCTCGGTTCGAATCCGAGTGGCGGTATTGAAATTAAATTTTATTTTTTATTCTAGTTTATTTTTTTTTAACTAATTAAAAAAAAAAGTTTAATTTCAATTTTTTAAAGGTTAAAACTTTATTAAAAAATAAAATCTAAACTAACTTCAAATAGTTAAATGAACAACTATTTTTATATCATTTAACTATTTGAAATAAATTTAATTAGGAAATAATGAAAAATTTATTATAATCCAATTTTAATGAGACTAAATCATTTTTTTATACAAGTTCAAAAAATAAATTTAGATAAAATAAAATTAACTTTACTATTCCATAAAGATAAAACTGAATTAGGATAAATACCAATACCAATAATAGGAAAAATTAAACAAATTAAAATAAAAATTTCTCGTGGTCCTGCATCCATATTAGAAAAAGTTAAAATTTTAGAAAATTTATATCCATAAAATACTTGACGTAACATTGATAATAAATAAATAGGAGTTAATATTATACCAATTGCTTCTATTATTGTAATTAATATTTTAAAATTAAAAGAATATTTATGACTAATAACGATTCCTAAAAAAATTAAAAATTCTGCTACAAATCCACTCATACCAGGTAATGCTAATGATGCCATTGAAAAACTACTAAACATAGTAAATATTTTAGGCATATAAATAGCGATTCCACCCATTTGGTCAAGAAAAAGAGTACGTGTTCTATCATAACTTATTCCTGCTAGGAAAAAAAGTGCAGCACCAATTAATCCATGAGAAATCATTTGTAAAATAGCTCCATTAAGACCTAAACTGGTCATTGAACCAATGCCAATAAGTACAAAACCCATATGTGAAATTGATGAATATGCAATTCTTCGTTTTAAATTACGTTGACTAAAAGAAGTAAAAGCTGCATAAACAATTTGAATTGCTCCTATTAGTACTATCCATGGAGCAAAAATTAAATGAGCGTGAGGTAATAATTCCATATTAATTCGAATTATACCGTATCCTCCCATTTTTAAAAGTATTCCTGCTAAAAGCATACATGTACTATAATGTGCTTCTCCATGTGTATCCGGTAACCAAGTATGTAAAGGAAAAACTGGTAATTTAACAGCATAAGCAATAAAAAAACCTAAATATAATATAATTTCTAATTCTATCGGATATGATTTATTAGATAAATTTTGTAAATTTAATGTTAATTGATTAGAACCATAAAATCCCATAGTTAAAGCTCCCATTAAAATAAAAATGGAACCACCAGCTGTATATAAAATAAATTTTGTACCAGCATATAACCGTCTTTTTCCTCCCCATATACATAAAAGTAAATAAACTGGAATTAATTCCAATTCCCACATAAAAAAGAAAAGTAAAATATCTTGAGAAGCAAATAATCCTACTTGACCACTATACATGGCTAACATTAGAAAATAAAATAATCGTGGATTTCGAGTAACAGGCCAAGCAGCTAAAGTAGCTAAAGTAGTAATAAACCCTGTTAATAAAATAAGTCCAATTGAAAGCCCGTCAATCCCTAATTGCCAATGAAAATTAAGAAAATTAATCCAATTATAATTTTCGTTTAATTGAATAAATTGATTACTGAATTGAAATTGATAACAAAATACATAGCTTATTAAAAGAAATTCTAATAAACAAATACCTAACGTGTACCATCGAACAAGATTATTTCCTTTAGTAGGAAACAATGGAATTACAAGACCTGCAGAGACAGGCAAAAGAACAATTGTAGTTAGCCAAGGAAAGTTGTTCATAATAAAAATAAAAAAAAAGCTTTAAATAAAAAACCCCATACTCAAAAATTTGAGTATGGGTAAAAAAAGACTTAAATTTTTTTTTCGCATTTTTTGCTTAGCTTAATAAGATAGACCCATGCTTCTAGTAGTTTCAGCTCCTAAATAGACACGTACACTCAAAAAATCTGTTGGACAAGCAGACTCACATCTTTTACAACCGACACAATCTTCTGTTCTAGGAGCAGATGCAATTTGATTAGCTTTGCATCCATCCCAAGGTACCATTTCCAATACATCTGTAGGGCATGCTCTCACACATTGAGTACAACCAATACATGTATCATAAATTTTTACTGAATGTGCCATTAATTTTTTAAACTCCAATATATTGTTAAAAGCCTTAAATTTAATAAAGTTATAATATAATAATATTATATTATATATTTTTTTTTAATTAAGAAAATTAATATTAATAAAAAAAAAAAAAGATATATATATAATATATATACAATTACAATTATATACTTTTTTTACGATTTAATAAACAATTTACCATTTTAACAAGTTAAATTGATCAATCCGAGTTGAATTTTTATTACGGTAAATAGCTAAAACAATAGCTAATCCAATAGCTGCTTCAGCAGCCGCAATAGCTATAATAAAAATAGCAAAAATTTCACCTTTTGATTGTTGAGTATCAAAAGAATTAGAAAAAGTTATAAGATTTATGTTAACAGCATTAAAAACTAATTCTAAACACATAAGTGCTCGAACCATATTTCGACTTGTAATTAATCCAAAAATACCAATACAAAATAAATAAGCACCTAAATTTAGTACATGTTCAAGCATTAAAAATAATTCCTTATAAACGTAAAAACTTTAAAAAGTTTTAGGACTTTTTTTTTATTTGTACTTTTTCAGTTATTTTCATTAAATTTTCTCGACGAGCTATAACAATAGCGCCTATTAATGCTACTAAAAGAATTATAGAAAGAAGTTCAAATGGAAGTAAAAATTGAGTTAATAAAAGATAACCAATACGTTGAATATTTTGTGTAAAATTAAAATTTAAAAATTTTTTTGATTCTGTAATTAAAGTAATACTAGACCACGATGTATTTAAAATTATAGTAACTAATAAACAAAAAATACTTAAACAAACTAAACATGTAATTTTATCACCTATAGTCCAAGATGAAAAAAGTTTTATAGATTGTGGTTTATTAATTAACATTACAGCAAAAACAATTAAAACATTTACAGCTCCTACATAAATTAAAATCTGTGCGGCACCTACAAAATCAGCATTTAATGCAAAATATAAAATAGAGATACAAAAAAAAACAAGTCCTAAAAAAAAAGCCGAATAGACTATATTTGTAAGTAATACTACTCCTAAACTTCCTAATATAATTCCAACTTCTAAAAGAAAAAAAATAATTTTATGAAGTGGCTCAGATAATTCAATTATATTCACAATAAATTTAAATCCTTATTTTATTAATCTAACGTATTAACTAAAAAATTTGTAAAAATAGTAAAAATGTATTTATTTATAGACATTTTTACTATTTTTAATTTACCTCAAAAATTTTGTAACATTTCGGGAATTAGAATGACCTTTTAGATTTCCTTTTGATAAATAACTTAAATTTGAAATAGTTTTAATTGTAGAATCTTCGATTACGGAAATAGGTAATCGCCCTAAAGCAATTTGATCATAATTTAAATCATGACGATCATAAATTGATAATTCATATTCTTCAGTCATTGATAAACAATTTGTAGGACAGTATTCAATACAATTTCCGCAAAATATACAAACTCCAAAATCAATACTATAACTTTTTAGTTGTTTTTTTTTTATATCTTTTTTCAATTCCCAATCCACCACGGGTAAATTAATTGGACATACACGAACACATACTTCACAGGCAATACACTTATCAAATTCAAAATGAATACGTCCACGAAAACGTTCAGATGGAATTAATTTTTCATAGGGATATTGAATAGTCATTGGTAAACGGTTCATATGATCTAAAGTTACCATAAAACCTTGACCAATATATCTTGCAGCTTGTATTGCTTGTTCACTATAGTTTTGCAGTCCACTTACCATAGTAAACATATAATAAATATCCTTAAATATATATATTTTTTTCTTTTTCATTCAAATTTTTCTATATATATATATAGAAAAAATTTATAATAAAAGAACTTGAAACGAGGCTGTCAATAATAAATTACCTAATGCAATAGGTAACAGAAATTTCCAACCAAGATCTAATAATTGATCCATTCTTACTCTAGGTAATGTCCATCTTGTCATAATAGAAATAAATAAAAATAAATAAACTTTTACTAATATAACTAAAATTCCAATTATTAAATTAATAATTTGACTAAATCCGCTATTAAAATTCCATTCTAAATAATTAGAATTTGATATAAATGGAATAGAAAAATGCCATCCACCTAAATAAAGAATTACTACAAATAATGAAGAAGCTAATAAATTTAAATAAGAAGCCACATAAAATAATCCAAATTTTATACCTGAATATTCTGTTTGATAGCCTGCAACTAATTCTTCTTCCGCTTCCGGTAAATCAAAAGGTAATCTTTCACATTCTGCTAAAGAAGCAATAAAAAAAGCTAGAAAACCAACAGGTTGCCGCCATAAATTCCAGCCCCAAAAGCCATACTTTGCTTGTGCTTCAACGATATCAACTGTACTTAAACTATTAGATAATTATAGTCGATTTAACATTATTGTTAATATCTCTATTTCAAAACCGTACATGAAACTTTAGCGTCATACGGCTCCTCAATGGTTATTTTAATAAAAATTTTGTAATTTTTTTTTTACTATTCATACTATATTAAAAATTTTTTCTTTTTTTTTAACCCAGAGATTCTGTTTGCTATAATAATAATAATAATGCTTTTGAATCTATCTCAGCCTTTACAAGTATTGTTAGTATTAACTTTTTTTTAATAAAAAAAATTATAAATTTTTGTTTTTATTAAGAATTGTAAAAGGATTATTTCGTTCCTAACAGTCATATAGTTTTAATAAATAGGGATATACTTTAGATTGATGTTATAAGGAAATACTTTTTAAGCATTTCTACTAATGCTAAATCCTTATTATATTTTAATAAATATTTGTTATCTATAATTTTTTTTATACGAATCTATTATGTATTTTTGTGTTTCTAGCCATTTATTTTTGCTCAATTTTAAATATAATAAAAAAAATTTCATATATTTTATCTTTTGCTCCCGCTATCAGATTTAAATAACTAATTTACAACCTGGGGTACGATTTTTTTCTTCGTTTTGCATGCTTTCACTCTTGTATATAGAGGATGGGATTTTATTTTAGTACTGCGAATTAAAACGCTGTTTTATTTTACCCACATGACGGTTTAGTTTTTTTTAATTAAAATAAAAAAAAACTTATTTATTAAATTTGAATTTTTTTTTTTTTTTACGAATCACACGTAGAGATATAGATAATACGCATAAAGCTAAAGGAATTTCATAACTAATAGATTGAGCAGCCGCTCTAAGACCACCTAAAAACGAATATTTATTATTAGAACCATATCCTGCCATAAGAAGCCCAAGAGGAACAATACTACAAATAGCAATCCAAAAAAAAACACCTATACTAAGATCAGCTAAAATAATATTATGACCAAAAGGAATTACCAAATAACTTAAAAATACTGGTATAACTACTATTGCTGGTCCAATATTAAATAACCAAGTATCTCCTTTAGAGGGAATAATATCTTCTTTTAACAATAATTTAAAACCATCTGCTAAAGCTTGAACTATTCCTAAAGGACCAGCATATTCAGGACCAATACGTTGCTGTATTCCTGCAGATATTTTTCTTTCAAGCCAGACCAGAACTAAAACTCCTATTGTAATTGTTAATAAAAGAATAATAATTGAAAAAACAATCCATATAAAATTAAAAAATTCTTCGGAGAAACGTAAAGCAGAAAAAAAAATAATAACTTGTTCTTTAAGATTGGTATTAAAAACCATTTTAACGATCAACCTCTCCCATAATAATATCTATACTACCTAATATTGTCATAATATCAGCTAATTTCATTCCTTTTACTAATTGAGGAAGAATTTGCAAATTAACAAAACCAGGTGGACGAATTTTCCATCTCCAAGGAAAAACACTGTCATCTCCTATTAAAAAAACACCTAATTCTCCTTTTGGGGCTTCTACTCTAATATAATGTTCCTGTTTAGGTAATTTAAATGTAGGAGAAGGTTTCTTACTAATAAATTGATATTCAAAATTATTCCATTCTGACTTTTTTTCTCGTTGAAGTCGCCGAGCCTCTAAATTTTCATAAGGTCCCCCAGGAATTGATTTTAATGCTTGTTGAATTATTTTTATGGATTCTTTCATTTCGCCAATTCGGACTAAATATCGAGCTAATGAATCGCCTTCTTTTTGCCACTGTATTTGCCAATCTAATTCATCATAACATTCATAATGATCTACTTTTCGAAGATCCCATTGAACTCCAGAAGCCCGTAACATAGGTCCAGATAAACCCCAATTTATAGCTTCTTCTCTTTCAATAATACCTATTCCTTCTACTCGTTTTAAAAAGATAGGATTTTGTGTAATAAGTTTTTCATATTCATAAACTTTTGGTAAAAAATAATCACAAAAATCTAAACATTTATCGATCCAGCCATACGGTAAATCAACAGCAACTCCTCCAATACGAAAATAATTATGCATCATTCGCATACCCGTAGCTGCTTCAAATAAATCATATATCATTTCTCGTTCTCTTAAAATATAAAAGAAAGGGGTTTGTGCACCAATATCAGCCATAAAAGGTCCAAGCCATAATAAATGAGAAGCTACTCGACTTAATTCCAACATAATAATTCTAATATAACTAGCTCTTTTTGGAACTTGAATATTTGTTAGTTTTTCCGGTGCATTAACAGTTATAGCTTCTGTAAACATTGTAGCTAAGTAGTCCCAGCGTGTAACATATGGAAGATATTGAACAATTGTTCTATTTTCAGCAATTTTTTCCATACCCCTATGTAAATAACCTAATATAGGTTCACAATCAATAACATTTTCACCATCTAGGCTCACCATAAGTCGAAGAACACCATGCATTGATGGATGATGGGGACCCATACTTACTATCATGGGTTTTGTTTTTGTAGCAAGCATGGTCATATATGACGCTCCTTTTCATTCAGTATTAAAAATAAATAGCTAAAAATTAAAAAACTAACGGATTTTTAATTTACGAATATTTAATTTATTTATTAAATTTTCATAATTTGTTAAATTTGTTTGTGATAAATAACTTAAAAGACGTTTACGTTTTCCTAATATTTTCCATAAGCCCCTTTGAGATGAATAATCTTTGCTATGAAATTTTAAATGACCTGTAAGTTTTAAAACTCTATTAGTTAAATGGGATATCTGAAATTCCACAGATCCTGTTTGTTCTTTAGAAAGTAAAGAAGAACCAATACATCTTTTTTTGGACATAAAAGAATAGCTCCTAAATTTATATTATTTTAATTTATAATAGATTATAGTTAATTAATAGTTTTTATTATTATTATAAAGAAAAAAAAGAATAAAAACTTAAATTTTGAAAAAAAAATTTAAAAAAATTTAAATAATGAGAAATTCTTGATTATAACCAAGAATTTCTCAATATTTAAAAAATTAAGTATACATACGAATTCTTAATATACTAAACCGACTTCCATTAGTTGTATTAAACCAAAATCTATTAATACATGCCAAATCTTCTAATCGAAAACTAGGCCAAAGAAAATGTTTAATTGTTAAATTTTTGTTTTGCTCCTGAAGTTTTTGTAATTTTATTTGTGTTTTTTTTCTTTCGTTCAAAAAATCTTTCCTCAAATTCAAATTTTTATTTTTATTTAAATCTAAAAGATTTAATACTTTTAGTTCTTTCCGATATTTTGGAAGGATAATATCTTCAAGATTAACTAAAGCAAATTTTTTTTTTTGCTTATTTTGAAAAATTTCTATGCGTGATGTATATTCATTTAAATTTTTAAAATATGAATTGTTTTTAAATCTTCCTTTTGATTTCAGAAAAAGACTTACTACTTTATACATTAAAATTTGATCATCAAGTACACGGGGTAAACGGTGTTCGGAATTAATTGTTAATTTATTTATACCTATATCCCTACAAAAAAGAAGGCGAAATAAATTTAAATTTTCACGCATTTTTTTAGAAAGTGAAATAACGTTTTTTTGATCTTGCATAAAAGTCATAAGAGAAGCCATATCTCCTAATTCTTTAAAATTTTTTTCTACATTTTTTGATTTCCATTTCCATTGACGAATAGTTTGATGACGCTCTCTTTCTCGAAGTGACTTTTTATTTTGGCTATTTTTGCTATTTTTTTGTTTTAATAAAGAAATTTTAAGTATGGCTAATTTTTCGATTTTAGTTATATCTTTTTTTTCTATAAGTGTTGGAATTAGCCATAAAGTTAAATTAGGTTTAATAAAAAGATTTTTTTTATTTTTTACTGTTTGTAAAAATTTATTATTAACTATATATTTTTTTTTATTATGTGCTAATTTGATAAAATTTGGATGCTTTTTAAAATCAAGATAACTATAAGAAAAATAATTATATTGATATCGTTTATTTAATTTTTTATTTTGATGTAATAAAGAATTTGTAACCAATTTGTAAGAAAATTCTTTTTGTTTAGATGAAATTAAGACTTGTTTTTGTTTTTCTAACATTACAAATTGTTTTATTTTGTTATTTTTCCATTGATAAGTAACTTGATTTCTCCATTTTTTGGGGGTTATTTTACACCATTCTTGTGGAGATATATTATATTTGTTAAAATTTTGTAACCAGTTTTTCCAATTTTTTTCTTTTAAAGTTTTAAGTTCTATTAAAGAAAAAATTCCTTTTTTTTTCAAGTTTTTTTTTATTACTTTTTTTAAAATTAAATTCGAAGCCCAAAATTTTAATAAAGCTTTCAAATTATATTTAGTTCTTATTTCTTTTTGCCAAATTTTATAGAATAAATATGTTTGAGATATTAAAAAAATATTTTTTTTATTAAAATTACTTGAATATTCATAAGTAATTTTATTTTTTTTTAAATTAAATTGAGAAATTTTTGATGAATTTATTATTTTTTCATTTTTTATAAAAGTTAAATTTTGTTTAATTTTTACTATTAAATTAACATTAAAACGAATAAAAAAGATAAAAAATTGGAAAATTTGTTTATTTATTTTATTCAAAATTTTTTTTATTAAATAAGGCCATTTTTTTATTAATTTAATATTTTTTTTACAATATTTTAGTAATTTTTGTTTGCTTTTAATCTTTTTTTTTTTATTATCAAAAGAAAAATTTTTAGTTATTTTTTCGATTTTATGTTTTTTTAAATATTTTAGTTTTTCTAATTTTTTTATATTTCTTGAAACTTTATATTTAGTTTTAATTTGATTTTCTGGTAAAATATTTTTATTAAATTTAGATGAAATTTGTTCTGGTAAACTTTTTTTGCTATTTTTATTATTTAAATAACTTTTAGAATTATTAATAAGTTTAGTATCTAACTTTATTAAATTGTTTGATTGATTACTAATTAATTCATTCTTAATAGAATTAACAGTAATTTTTTTTTTTATTAAAAACAAAATAGAATAAATTTTATTTAATTTTAATAAATTTTTTTTTTTCCATTTTTTTGTTAATTTTTTATAAATAGGTTTCCAAAAAGAAGGTTTTTTTTTAATATCTCCAAAAGGTAAATTAGTTTCAAAACCCCAAGCTGTTAAATAACTATAATTTATTTTTTTTTTATTTTTAATAAAATCTTTGTTATTATTTAATAATTTATTTAAATTTTTTTTTTTACTATTTAAAAAATTTGAATTTATAGCTATTTTATTTTTATTTGTTTTAAATTGCAAATTATGCCATGGTTTTAAACTAAAAGGATAGATAATTTTTATTTGAAGGCCATCTCGAAGCCATTGTTCTGGCAATTCTTTTTCTGAAACTTCAGTACCATCATAAGTACATTTTATATAGATTTCTTTATTCCAATCATTCCAATCTTCACCCCATTCAGGAGTTTGAAATAGTATTAAACGAATAATATTTTTTGATACTATTAATATTGGTAATATTAAGTATTTTCTAAAATAAGATTGAATAATTAACAACCAACTTCTTCCCCATTGAGCTAATGGAAAATCCCATCGATTTGCTATTGCAAGACGATCTGCTTTCGTTTTTTTTATTGATGTATTCTTTTTAGTTGAAAAAAATATTATTTTTTTTTGTTTTTTTATAGGGTTTTTAAAAATATTTTTTATCGAAATTAAATGAAATTTATTTAAGGAAAATTGAAATGGAATATGTTTTTCATTTATTCGTAAAAAGAATGGAGAATGTGTTTTAAGTTGTAACACTTTCCATATTAAAGTTTTACGTCTTCTAGCACGCATAGAACCTTTTACTAGTTTTCGACGAAAATCAGATTGTTGTGAAAAACGTCTTACAATTTTTCTTCTTTTATCTTTTCCTTTTATAAGATATCCTAAATTTTTTACTTTTCTTTGACGAATATCAGTAACTCCAACTGCTATAACATCAAATTTATCATTTCGTAATTTAGAAGTCCAACGTGGTAGTTCTTTTGAAATTTCTTGAAGTCGGAATTTTTTATGGAAATGAAATATTTTTTTTAATAAAAAAATAAATTTATTTAGTTGAATAAAATTAATAGACTTGTTTAAAAATAAGTTTTTCCAAGAGCGTTCTAGTATTTGACGTTTTTCTTCTTCTAACTGTTTAAAATACAAAGCTTTTTGTCTAGTAGATAAATTTAAAACTAGTTCCCAATTAAAATAAGATGTTTTATTTTGCTTTTTATTTAAAAAATTTTTATTATCTAAATTTTTATCTAAATCTGAAAAAGAATTTTGTTTAGTAGAATGATGTTCCTCAGAAAATTTAATTTGTTGTAATTTTGTTTTAAGTTTTTTATTTTTTGATCCTTGAATAAGTAAAATTAAAATACGACGTGCGTCTTTACTTAATGGTTCCCAAGGTAATGGTAAATTTTTTCGTTCTAGATCTTTCCATCGATTAGAAATCCAAAATTTAAGTTTATTTTCTTTTTTTAATAAATAGGGTGTTTTTTTATTTTTTTTTAATTCATAAAAATTTTCTATTAATACCCAAGGTGATTTAGATATTATAGTTTTTCCACGATATGATCCAGTTAAAAAAGGGTCCTTAATTTTTGTTAAATTATTTCCTTCATTATTAAATAAACTAGTTTTTTTTTCTATAACATCTTTTACAAAAATACCATTATCTAAAACTTTAAGTCTACTTTTTAATTCATAATATAAATTATTTCTTCTGTTTTGTTTACTATTAATCCAATCTTTATAAAACTGACTAGATAAAGTAGACTCTTTTGAAATATTTAAATAATTTTTTAGATCTTTTTCAAAAATAGATAAACTTGGTAATGCTGTAAATGATATTTTTTGTTTTCCATCACTTAAAGAAATATCAAAAAAATATTGAGATACATTTCTTTTTACAGTACTTTTATTGCTAAATCGACTATTTTCAACATACCGAATTGGTCGATTCCACCGTCGATGATCAAAAAAGAAAATAGGCCATGGTTTATTTAACCAGGAAAAACCATAATTTTTTAATTGATTAAACTGAAATTCATTATTTAATTTTTTAGTAAATAATGGTACCGGAGCTTTGCTTAAATATAACAAAAAACATACTAAAATAATAATACTAAATGTTCGATAAATAAGGCGTTTTACTAAAAGATAAAGTACAGGTGAATCTTTTTCTATACGAACTAAAAAGAATTTAATAAATTTAAAGAAAAAAAAATGACCACTTAACCAACCAAAAAAACAACTTACAACAAACAAAAAATTATTACTATAACGAAAAAGAAAAAGATTAATTAATCTAGCTAATACAGGGCTTGGTAAAAGAACGGGATTTAACAATTGAAAAAGAAAGCTGTCAAAAAATATTTTATAAATTCTAGAATCATTAATTGAATTTATAGGGCGTAACGATTGATAATCTAAAAGATCTTTAATTCGATACCAATAAAAAAAAATATATGGTAAAACTAATAATGTGACTGTGTGAGGTTTTACTAATATTATATAAAGAGGTGAATAATATATTGATAAAAATATGAGTAATTGTCCTAAAATTAAACCACTTATAGCCATAGTACCACTAAGATTTCCTTCTAAAAGAAAAGCTCGTATAGATATAATTTGAGAAGGGCCAATAGGCAGTGTTGTAAGAAATCCATAATATAATCCAAATAAAATCAACGGACTTGAAATATTTATCCATGATAATATTGAAGCCCATAATACAGAAAACTGTAAGGGAGTGTTTGTTATCATAATAAAATACTTTCTTCCTTAAAAGCATAGAAGTGGGATAAAATAAAAAAAAGTTAAATTTATTTTGTTAGCTATAAAAAAAATAAAAGATTATGAAATTTAATAAATCATTTTTTTTCATAATTATGAAAAAAAATGATTTATTAAATTTCATAATCTTTTATTTCTACTAAATTATAAAAAAAATATTTAATTAAATCTTACTTTTTTCTTTTTTTGTTAAACTATTCCAACCTAAATTTTCTAAATTATTATTACGTCGTAAAGGACGAGTAACAAGTTCCAAAATATCTCTTGCATTTGTAAAACCATGAATTTGGGCAAAAGTAAATTCAACAGACCATTTTGTATTAATTCCTCTGGCTTCTAAAGGATTTGCATGAGCCATACCAGTAATTGCTAAATCAGGTTGTAATTCTCGCATACGTTGTATTTGATTGTAATTATCAGGTTTTTCAACAATACGTGGCATAGGTATAGACATTTTTTTACAGGTATTTTGTAAAAATAATAATTCTGCTGCTTGATATCGTTTATCTAAATACGGAATACCAATTTCATAAACAATCATTCCACAACGAATTAAAAATCTAGCTAAAGATATTTCTAAAAGATTATCTCCCATAAAAAAAACAGATTTTCCACGTACTAAATCCAAATAATCTTTTAAATTTTCCCATATTTTTTCTTCTCTTTTTTCTAAACCTTCTGTTTGAATTCCAAATACAGAACAAATTTTTTCAATCCAAGCACGTGTACCATCCGGACCAATAGGAAAAGGTGCTCCTATTAACTTACATTTACGACGTCTCATTAAAGTTGTTGCTGTACGACTTAAAAATGGATTAACGCCGCATACATAAACTTGATCACCTAATGATGGAAGATCAGTATATCTTTGAGCTGGTAACCAACCTGATACTTGAATAGATTGACGCTTTAATTCTGAACTAAGTTGCGAAGCTACAGTAGAAGGTAAAGAACCAAAAAGAACTAATGGAGCATTTTTTTTCGATTTTACAAATTGTTTATTAGTTGTTTCTTCTTTTTTTTCAAGAGAAAGAAAAGAAAAAAATTCTTGTATATTTGAATCTTGTATTATTTTTTTTTTATCAATTAACATAGTTTGTTCTGGACACCTATGTGCCATAGCAGCTAAAACAGTATCTTCTCCCTGAGTAAATGCATAGTCTAATCCATTTGCTCTTGCTACAACAATTGGGATATTAATTTCATTTTCTAATTTTGGAGCCATACCTTCTAAATCCATTTTTATTATTTCTGTAGTACAAGTACCAATCCAGATAATAACACTTGGATTTCGATCTTTTTTTATTTGAAGACAAAGTCGTTTTAATTCTTCATAATCATTTAATTGAGCTGAAATATCTCCTTCTTCTAATTCTGCCATAGCATAGCGAGGTTCTGCAAAAATCATAACTCCTAAAGCATTTTGTAAAAAATAACCACATGTTTTTGTTCCTACTACCAAAAAAAAGCTATCTTCAATTTTTTGATATAGCCAAGCAACACAGCTAATAGGACAAAAAGTATGGTAATTACCTGTTTCGCATTCAAAAGTGAGAGTTTCAGATATTTTATTTGACATAGATATAATTCCTTAATTAATAAACTAAATAAATTAAATTTAAATTATGTTAAAATCCAACAAATTTTCTTTAAGTTGATTTTCCTCTGAATTTTTATTGACAGGATTTAAATAAAAATCAGATAGCAAACTGAATAATTCTCGATCTGGAACTTCTTTTGGTACAATTCCTTCTGGTTGTGATAAAATTTGATCTGCTATATTTAAATAAAAATCACAAACATAATTAAGAGAAGGCTGTGATTCTACCATTTCAAATAATGTTTTACCTTTTACTCTAGATACTCGAATATCTTCGATAAGAGGTAAGACTTCTAATACAGGCATTGGACAAGCTTCTACATATTTATCAATTAAATCTCTTTTTGAGGTTCGATTTCCTACTAGTCCTGCTAATCGTAATGGATGTGTACGAGCTTTTTCTCGGACTGAAGCAGCAATACGGTTAGCCGCAAATAATGCATCAAAGCCATTATCTGTTATAATAATACAATAATCTGCATAATTTAATGGAGCAGCAAAACCGCCACAAACTACATCGCCTAAAACATCAAATAAAATAATATCATATTCATAAAAAGCATTTAATTCTTTTAATAATTTTACCGTTTCTCCTACAACATATCCTCCGCAACCAGCTCCTGCCGGTGGTCCCCCTGCTTCTACACAATCAACTCCTCCATAACCTTTATAAATAACATCTTCAGGCCAAACATCTTCATAATGATAGTCTTTTAATTGCAAAGTATCAATAATTGTTGGTATTAAAAATCCTGTAAGAGTAAAAGTACTATCATGCTTGGGATCACATCCAATTTGTAAAACTCGTTTTCCACGTCTTGCTAAAGCAATGGAAATATTACAACTAGTTGTTGATTTACCAATACCACCTTTCCCATAAACAGCTATTTTCATGTAAAAAAACCTCCTATTAATTATTTATAGTTTTTTATTAAATTTTATTATTCTATGGTCATATTAAAGAATCTAATTTAATAATAACATATTTTAGTCGTGAGAGTGAGCTATGTTTTAATTTTCTTAAAATATCTCTTCAAAGATAGGATAAATAATTTTAATAATTGAAATAATGACGGTACGATCGCTGATATGTATTCCCCTTACTTCCCGACTTCCCACTACCTCACTACTTTTTTATCCACTAAAACCACTGAGCAGATCGTATAGAAAAATATTCTAGTTTTTCTATGAAAGATTTATAGACAGAGAGGTGAAAGAAAGGACACCGACAAGGAACCTTTTCTTGCTTGATTGCGTTATTAAATAGCAATTTCAAGTGCTATCACGTCTTCTTTATTTTACTTAGATAAAAAAGGT